CATAGATCTATTTGATTTTTCTCAGGTTAACGTTAACCAACAAAACCAAAAGAGGTTAATTACATGAGTTTCAAACTTGACTTTTGATTCAATTAATAATCAGTTTTATCTTTTCTCCTACCTTCAGAAAAAAAGTATAGGCATTTTGAAACCCTTATTAGAATTTTCTGAAAGGTAACTATCTCGCTTTCATATTGTATATAAATTTATATAGAATCCTTGAAAAAGACTTTTTCCTCATAAAACAAAGACTTACTCTCCTTGGGATCTGATGCTACACCGCTGCTCAATACCTTAGGGGATCGACTCTATTACATAAGTTGATTCCTAATTTTTATCTCATAAAATGAGATAAATAAGCAGTTCTTTTTGTATCGCCCAAACCTTGTAAATTGATCTTTACGGTGCTTCCGCTATCAATTAGATTTTTTATCCATAGACTAAAATATTTAGGCATATATATATTTCTTCATATTTCGAAGTTTCTTTCTTTGCTACAGCTGATAAAAATCGTTTTTTGGACGATGCAATATGTAGAAATCCTGCTTTTTTAGTCTTTATTGTCGTATTTGACCTTTCCTTTTATTTCTTTCTATAGTGGAGATAGTCGCACGTAATGACAGATCACAGCCATATTATTAAAAGCTTGTGGTAAGAACGGGTTTCGTTCTAGTGCCCGAAAATAGTATTCTAAAGCTTTCGTATGTTCTCCGTTACTTGTGTGGATAAGGCCTATGTTATAAAGTATATAGCTTCGATCATAGGGATCAATTTCTAGTCGCATAGCTTCATAATAATTCTGTAACGCTTCCGCATAATTACCTTCGGATTGAGCCGACATTCGTTACGGTCGTCATTCAGTTCAAAAAATTCTCCGTTCCAAAACCGTACGTGAGATTTTCACCTCATACGGCTCCTCCTTTATTTTATGTGCATAATGAAAATAATCCAGAATCCGTGGAATTAAAGGTCGAAATATTGTCATTATGAACTCAGCGGGGCTAATGTTTTTACAAAAAATCTCTAGCCAACCTTCTTGCAAAAGATCCTTTCTTAACATCAAGCGTGCTGGTACTAGATAAAAATGTAAACTCCAACAATTTCTTTGTTCTCGACGCCTTTAAATTTCCAGGAATTAGTCACTTCAACAGTCTTCGATGGTTATATGGGTATCCAAAGTACGAATGAGATGGATGTTTGTTGTCCCAACCATTTCTTTTTTCCCGATCCCGATAAGGAAAAGGAGCGCTTTATAACTTATAACAAAGTTTTTGTTTTGTTGATTCCTACGCGTAGTGCTCCTTCCTCTATGCCGCCTATTGATACTGGTGTAGTAGGATTGAACCGCAATACAGATCGATGATCTATAGGTCTAACCTTTCGCTTAATACTAGAATCAACAATTCAAGCATCTGAGGTTGCATTAATCGGGGATACACGACAGAAGGAATTGCTTTATGTTATAAATTTCACCTTCAACCAGCGTCGATTTTTTTTTATTTCAATAGTTTTTTTTATTCCGAATCATGTGTCTTTTTCCTAAGGCCGAGAGCGGTAAAGTCAAAATAATCAAATCGCACCATCTCTGTAATAAGTAAATGCCTCTTTTTCTCCTGAAGTTGTCGGAATTATTCGCAATAAGATATTGGCTACGATTGAAAAGGTCTTATCAATAAAATTTCCATTTATCCGCGATCTAGGCATAGGTAAAAAAATCCATTCTATAACTCTTTTCATTACCTCTCGTGAGAAAATGATCTCACAAACAAAGGAAATGTACAGTACGAAATAACATAAAAGTAACCCTATTCAAAAAGGGATATGACTTTATATTTCAATTTTTTTTTAAGCTTTGACAGAAAAAAATCAATATTTGAACCTAATTTGATTTCATACAAATGAAATTCATTAGTATAAAAATAAACTATAATATAAGAATAAAATCAAAGGGAATTATTCGAATTTCGTCGAAGTTGAAGAATCAAAGAATTTATTATACGGATTAGGATAGATTTGGAATAAAAAAAAAATCCCTGAGATGCTTTAGGAATTTTTAATAGATCCGCGGGGTAAAAGGTATTCATTAAACATAGTCTAAAAAAGAAAATAAAGTAATCGATGGATTTGATTCGTTCCAATTCATTGATTTAATCTGGTATGGTATAAATATCAGAAAAAAGAGGGGGCGTCATCTTCACAAACATTAATAGATATAATCTATCTTTCTTTATTGTATTATTATTTTCACTTTATTTGAATTTAATACTAATGGCCCTTTATATTTCACAAAAAAATTTCTCTTTACCCCCCGGCTCGAAGGGAAGAGAAAGTCATAAAAAAAGTCATGAAAGGCTTTATATTTTTATTTTGATAGTTAGAATTGATTGTCAGTAACTATCGAACAATCTAATATGAATAACTCGCTATTCGCTCGGGTTATCGGCCATAATCATTATGTAGGAAAGATGGCCGAGCGGTTCAAGGCGTAGCATTGGAACTG